TTCGCAACAATCGGATTTTCGTCGAGACATAATAAAAGGTTCCATGCGTGCCCAAAGACGTAAAACAATTACTTGGGAACTGTTTCAAGCAAATGTGCATTCCCCACTTTTTTTGGACAGAGTAGACAAACCCCTCTTTTTTTCTTTTGATATTTCTGGGCCGATGAAACTAATATCTCGAAATTGGATATGTAAAAACAAAGAATCACAAATTTCTGATTATACAGAAAAAAAGATTGAGAAAAAAGACGAGGACAAAAGAGAAAAATACAAAAGAGAAGAGAAAATGCGGATAGAAATAGCAGAAGCTTGGGATAGCATTTTACTTGCTCAAGTAATAAGGGGCTCTGTGTTAATAACCCAATCGATTCTTAGAAAATATATTATATTACCTTCATTGATAATAGCTAAAAACATTGCCCATATGTTATTATTTCAATTTCCTGAGTGGTCCGAGGATTTAAAGGATTGGAATCGAGAAATGCATGTTAAATGCACTTATAATGGTGTTCAATTATCCGAAACAGAATTTCCAAAAAACTGGTTAACAGACGGTATTCAGATAAAGATCCTATTTCCTTTTTGCCTGAAACCTTGGCACAGATTTAAACTACAACCCTCTCATAAAGATCCAATGAAAAAAAAGAAAGGTCAAAAGAATGATTTTTGCTTTTTAACAGTTTGGGGAATGGAAACTGAACTACCTTTCGGTTCTCCTCGAAAACGGCGTTCGTTTTTTGAGCCTATTTTTAAAGAACTAAAAAAAAAAATTAAAAAATTGAAAACTAAATGTTTTATAGCTTTAACAATTTTAAAAGAAAGAACAAAATTGTTTCGAAAAGTCTCAAAAGAAACAAAAAAATGGATCACTCAAAGCATTCTATTTCTAAAGGGAATAATAAAAAAACTTTCAAAAAAAAATCCAATTCCATTTTTTGGGTTGAGAGAAATATATGAATTGGGCGAAACTAAAAAAGATTCGATAATCAGTAATAAGATGATTCACAAATCATCCCTTCAAATTCAATCTATGGAGTGGACAAATTATTCATTAACAGAAAAAAAAATAAAAGATCTGACTAAGAGAACAAACACAATCAAAAATCAAATAGAAAAAATTATAATTATAAAAGGCAAGAAAAACGAATTTCTAACTCAAGAAATAAATATTAGTTCTAACAAAATAAGTTATCAGGATAAAATATTAGAATCATCAAAAAAATTTTGGCAAATATTAAAAAGAAGAAATATTCGATTAATCCGTAAATTCTATTTTTTTATAAAATTTTTGATTGAAAAGATATACATAGATATTATTCTATATATCATTAATATTCCAAGAGCCAATACACAACTTTTTCTTGAATCAACAAAAAAAATGATTGAGAAAGTCATTTACAATAGTGAAGCAAATCAAGAAAGAATTAATAAAACAACTAAAAATACAATTCATTTTATTTCAACTCTAAAAAACTCACTTTCTAATATTAGTATTACAAATAAAAATGCAAAAGCTTTTTGTGACTTATCCTCCCTCTCACAAGCATATGTATTTTACAAATTATCACAAACCCAAGTTATTAGTTTTTATAAATTCAAACCTATCCTTCAATATCACGGAACATCTCTTTTTCTTAAAAATGAAATAAAAGATTATTTTGAAGAACAAGGACTATTTCATTCCAGATTAAGACATCATTGTGGGTTAAGACAGAAAATCTTTTGGCATTCTGGAATAAATGAATGGAAAAACTGGTTAAGGAGTCATTATCAATACGATTTATTTCAGAGTAGATGGCTTAGATTAGTACCAGGACAATGGCGAAATAGAGTCAATCAACACTATATGGCTCAAAATAAAGATTTAACAAAATGGGATTCAGATGAAAAAGAAAGATTAATTCATTACGAAAAAAAAAATGATTTTCAAGCGAATTCATTACTGAATCAAGAATATAAACTGAATCAAGAACAAAAATATAAAAAATATAATTTTAAAAAACACTATGGATATGATTTTTTATCATATAAATCTATTAATTATCAAGATAAGAGGGACTCATATACTTATGGATCACCATTACAAGTAAATAAGAGGGAAGAGATTTCTTATAATTATAATTACAACATGGATAAACGAAAATTTTTTGATACACTGGGGGATATCCCTATCCATAATTATCTAGGAGAAGACGATATTCTAGATGCTATGGGGAAATTTTCGCATAGAAAATTTTTAAATTGGCGAATTCTTCATTTTTGTCTTAGAAATAAGGCCGATATTGAGTCCTGGGTCGATACCAGTATCAAGAGTAACAAAAATATTAAGACTGTGGTTAATAATTATCAAATAATTGATAAAATCAATAAGAGGGACCCTTTTTATTTCACAATTTATCAAGATCAAGAAAGCAACCCATACAATAAAAAAAGAAGCCCTTTTGATTGGATGGGAATGAATGAAGAAATACTAAGTCGTCCTATATCGAATCTGGAACTTTGGTTCTTCCCAGAATTTGTGCTACTATATAATGCATATAAGGTTAAACCATGGATCATACCAATAAAATTACTTCTTTTAAATTTTAATGGAAATGGAAACATTAATAAAAATATTATTGAAAATAAAAAAAGGGACCCCCTTATAGCACCGAATGAAAAAAAAATTCTTGGATTAGAGAATCGAAATCAAGAAGAAAAAGAACCCATAGGCGAAGGGGATCTTGTATCAGATACACAAAAACAAGGAAATTTTAGATCCGTTCTCTCAAACCAAGAAAAAGATGTTGAAGAAGATTATGGTAAATCAGACAGAAAAAAACGTAGAAAGAAAAAGCAATACAAGAGCAACACGGAAGCAGAGCTTGATTTCTTCCTAAAAAGGTATTTGCGTTTTCAATTGAGATGGGATGATTCTTTAAATCAAAGAATAATCAATAATATCAAAGTATATTGTCTCCTACTTAGACTGATAAATCCAAAGGAAATTGTTATATCCTCGATTCAAAGGGGAGAAATGAATCTGGATATTTTGATAATTCAGAAGGATTTAACTCTTAGAGAATTAATGAAAAAAGGAATATTGATTATCGAGCCAGTTCGTCTGTCTGTAAAAAATGATGGACAATTTATTCTATATCAAACTATAAGTATTTCATTGGTTCATAAAAATAAACACCAAATTAATCAAAGATACCAAGAAAAAAACTATATTGATAAAAAGAATTTTGATGAATCCATTGCAAGACATCAAAAAATGACTGAAAATAAAGACAAAAATAATTATGATTTGTTTGTTCCTGAAAATATTTTATCCCCTAACCACCGGCGAGAATTGCGAATTCGAATTTCTTTCAATTCAAAGTCAAAGGATAAAAATGGTATGCATAGAAATCCAGTATTTTTAAATAATGTAAAAAACTGTGGTCAAGTTTTGAATAAAAACAAACATCTTGATAGTGATAAAAAGAAACTAATTAAATTAAAGTTCTTTCTTTGGCCCAATTATCGATTAGAAGATTTAGCTTGTATGAATCGCTATTGGTTTAATACTAATAATGGCAGTCGTTTCAGTATGGTAAGGATACATATGTATCCGCGTTTGAAAATTCGTTAATGGTACATTTTCCCATATATTATGTATGTACCGTGTCGGGTATATGAAAACAAATAGATGGGCACAAGGATTGTCTTACATTCCATTCTGATACATGATACTAATTTAATGACATACATATCAATTAGATCGACAAATGAATCAACAAAATCCTCTTATTTGAACTCTAAAATTTTCTCTTTTGTAGAAATATATCACTCTTTTGTATCCCTATACGAATCAAATTGAAAACCGGATTGATTAATTTTATTTGAAAAAATTATAAAATTCATAACGAACTTAAAATCATTGTGTATATCAAAATGACTGGTATTATTATTACTGATCAGTAAAATTCACATTAAAAAAAAATATAAAAAAAGGGGGGAGAGAAAATTTTGTTTTATGGTAAAAAACTCATTCATCTCAGTTATTTTTCAAGAAAAAAAAGAAGAAAACAAGGGGTCCGTTGAATTTCAAATAGTCAGTTTCACCAATAAGATACGAAGACTTACTTCACATTTGGAATTGCACAAAAAAGACTATTTATCTCAGAGAGGTCTACGTAAAATTCTAGGAAAACGTCAGCGGCTACTGTCTTATTTATCAAAGAAAAAAAAAATACGTTATAAAGAATTAATTAGTGAGTTGGATATTCGGGAATCAAAAAATCGTTAATTTGAAAATTTTGAATTAGTCGATTTATTCGATTTTTCATTTTGATGTACTTCTTTTCGGTTTCAACAATTCATGTAAGAATGAATCGAGGAAAAACTTATGAATCTATCAGCTACAGAAAAAGACCTTATGATAGTTAATATGGGACCTCACCACCCATCAATGCACGGTGTTCTTCGTCTCATCGTTACTCTAGATGGTGAAGATGTTGTTGACTGTGAACCAATATTAGGTTATTTACACAGAGGAATGGAAAAAATTGCGGAAAACCGAACAATTATACAATATTTGCCTTATGTAACGCGTTGGGATTATTTAGCCACTATGTTCACGGAAGCAATAACCGTAAATGGACCAGAACAATTGGGCAATATTCAAGTCCCTAAAAGAGCCAGCTATATCAGAGTAATTATGTTGGAGTTGAGTCGTATAGCTTCTCATCTATTATGGCTTGGACCTTTTATGGCAGATATTGGTGCACAGACCCCTTTTTTCTATATTTTCAGAGAAAGAGAATTAGTATATGATCTATTCGAAGCTGCCACCGGTATGAGAATGATGCATAATTATTTTCGTATCGGAGGAGTAGCGGCCGATCTACCTTATGGCTGGATAGATAAATGTTTGGATTTCTGCGATTATTTTTTAACAGGAATTGTTGAATATCAAAAACTTATTACGCGAAATCCTATTTTTTTAGAACGAGTTGAAGGGATAGGCGTTATTGGTGGAGAAGAAGCAATAAATTGGGGTTTATCCGGCCCAATGCTACGAGCATCTGGAATCAAATGGGATCTTCGTAAAGTTGATCATTATGAGTGTTACGACGAATTTGATTGGGAAATCCAGTGGCAAAAAGAAGGAGATTCATTAGCTCGTTATTTAGTCCGAATCAGTGAAATGACGGAATCCATAAAACTAATTCAACAGGCCCTGGAAGGAATTCCGGGGGGTCCCTATGAGAATTTAGAAATCCGATGCTTTGATCGAGAAAGGTATCCAGAATGGAATGATTTTGAATATCGATTCATTAGTAAAAAACCTTCTCCTACATTTGAATTACCGAAACAAGAACTTTATGCGAGAATGGAAGCCCCAAAGGGAGAATTAGGAATTTTTCTGATAGGGGATCAAAGTGGTTTTCCTTGGAGATGGAAAATTCGCCCGCCGGGTTTTATCAATTTGCAAATTCTTCCTCAGTTAGTTAAAAGAATGAAATTGGCTGATATTATGACAATACTAGGTAGCATAGATATCATTATGGGAGAAGTTGATCGTTGAAATGATAATTTATACAACAGAAGTACAAGATCTCAATTCCTTTTACAGATTGCAATCTTTAAAAGAGGTCTATGGGATCATATGGATGTTTGTCCCTATTTTGACTCTTGTATTGGGAATCACAATAGGTGTACTAGTAATTGTATGGTTAGAAAGAGAAATATCTGCAGGAATACAACAACGTATTGGGCCTGAATACGCCGGTCCTTTGGGAATTCTTCAAGCTCTAGCAGATGGAACAAAACTGCTTTTCAAAGAGAATATTCTTCCATCTAGAGGAAATACTCGTTTATTCAGTATTGGACCGTCTATAGCAGTCATATCAATTTTACTAAGTTTTTCAGTAATTCCTTTTAGCTCTCGCCTTATTTTAGCCGATCTCAATATCGGTATTTTTTTATGGATTGCCATTTCAAGTATTGCTCCTGTTGGACTTCTTATGTCAGGATACGGATCAAATAATAAATATTCCTTTTTAGGTGGTCTGCGAGCTGCTGCTCAATCGATTAGTTATGAAATACCATTAACTCTATGTGTTTTATCAATATCTCTACGTGCGATTCGTTGAAATATAAACTTATATTTTCCCTATTCCTTTCGTTCTAGAAAATAAGCTGAATGGATTGAATAGATATCTTCGTTTGTTATTATCCTTCAGGTTGATAAACTAAATTAGATAGTTATATATGAGTGAAAGAAAGCAGCTTATAAATTCGCAGTAAATTAAACAAAAAAAATGGAATCTCATTTCCTATGTACAAGAGTTAAGTGGAAGAAAACGTAAGCGGAAGAAGTCTTTACCCCAAGACGGGTTGATTAGTCAATCTAGCTTGAAGCGGGCTCAAAAGATCAACCGTATAGAGTTTTCGCTATCCTTTGTATGGATTCCCATACATGTATTGCCAAACCAAACGGGGGATTAAACAAAAAAAACGAGTGGATGATTAGGAACACCAAAATACACAAAGGATTAGTAATGGAGATTATGTAAATTATATAAAAGGATATTTCTGGATAACATAAAAAGAATACTAATTGGGGCTTTAAATTAGTAGAAATGAGTAAGCAGTACTCCCCACGATTCCGGTCCAGAGTATGCTCCTATCCACCGATTAAAGTAATGACTATCAGGAACGAAATAATCCTTTACCATTTTTTAGTTTAAGCCCCCATTCGTAGTTTTCTCAGATCAGAAAGAAGAATAGGAACGAAAAAGAAACAATAAAGAATAAAAAAGAAATCTTTTTTATTCTTTCTTTCATATATATAGAGAGATATAATCCGTGTCATGATTTATGAGCTAATGTAATGTTTAATTTTTTTCGTAATCGAAAACAATGGGTTGAAATATGTATTGATATTTCTACAAGAAGTATTTTATTGAAGGCTTAAGTTATTACTCAACAAATAAAAATTGAAATTATTAACGGGCGAGATCAATTCAGAAGCACTTTTTTTTATTTTTTATTCTTCATAATATAGCAGACAGAATTCCATTGGTATAATTTTGGACCTTCCAATCCATTTTTTCTCTATCTATTCTACAACCATACGAAGATAAATAATACTGATTCGGTCCTTAAATTTATTTGTGACCCACGAGGAGCCGTATGAGTTGAAAACCTCATGTACGGTTTTGGATTAGCGATGGAAACAGTGATGTTATCATCGACTATAATTATCTAACAGTTCAAGTACAGTTGATATAGTTGAGGCACAATCAAAATATGGTTTTTGGGGATGGAATTTGTGGCGTCAGCCGATAGGATTTATCGTTTTTCTAATTTCTTCTCTAGCAGAATGTGAGAGATTACCTTTTGATTTACCAGAAGCCGAGGAAGAATTAGTAGCAGGGTATCAAACCGAATATTCGGGTATCAAATTTGGTTTATTTTACGTTGCTTCCTATCTAAATCTATTACTTTCTTCGTTATTTGTAACAGTTCTTTACTTGGGGGGTTGGAATATTTCCATTCCGTACGTATTCGTCCCTGAGCTATTTGAAATAAATAAAATGAATGGAATCTTTGGAACGACAATTGGTATCTTTATTACATTAGCTAAAACTTATTTGTTTTTGTTTATTTCTATCGCAACAAGATGGACTTTACCTAGGTTAAGAATGGACCAATTATTAAATCTTGGATGGAAATTTCTTTTACCCATTTCTCTGGGTAATCTATTATTAACAACTTCTTTCCAACTTCTTTCACTGTAAAGAAAAAAAGAATATGAGATTCATGACTTGGTTCAAACAAGAGAAAGAAACAAACATAAAATTATTCATAGATATTCACGATATGTTCCCTATGGTAACTGGGTTCATGAATTATGGCCACCAAACAGTCCGAGCAACAAGGTACATTGGTCAAGGTTTCATGATTACCTTATCCCACACAAATCGTTTACCCGTAACTATTCAATACCCTTATGAAAAATTAATCACATCAGAGCGTTTCCGCGGGCGAATCCATTTTGAATTTGATAAATGCATTGCTTGTGAAGTATGTGTTCGTGTATGCCCTATAGATCTGCCTGTTGTTGATTGGAAATTTGAAACGGATATTCGAAAAAAACGATTGCTTAATTACAGTATTGATTTCGGAATTTGTATATTTTGTGGTAACTGCGTTGAGTATTGTCCAACAAATTGTTTATCAATGACTGAAGAATATGAACTTTCTACTTACGACCGTCACGAATTGAATTATAATCAAATTGCTTTGGGCCGTTTACCAATGTCAGTAATTGACGATTATACAATTCGAACAATTTTGAATTCGCCTCAAAGAAAAACTGAGTAAGTAAACCTACTATTCCATTAAAGAGAAATTTCCAATTCTTTTAAGGTTCCGTTTTGGTTTAAGTTAAAAGAATGTTTGGTTTGAATTATGAATTAAAAGAATGAGGCCTTTCTCTTTGTTTGGTCAATAAATAAAAATTCAATTACAAATTAACTGGTTGATAATAATTTCGAATTCATTTTTATTGAAAATCTATTAATATATTCGTAATTCTTTCGAAATATATAGTTTCAAAAAAAAAATACCCTTTCGAACAAAAAAAAGAATCAAAAACGAAACTGTCCAATAATTGTACTTAGATCAATTCACACATAATAGATTAGGATTTTATTCAATTAGGAACGTATCATAAAAAAAAAATTCCTGGTCAGGTCAATAAGATCATGAAAAGCATTTCGATTTTTTTATCTCTTATTTTACATATAATGGATTTGCCTGGACCAATACACGATTTTCTTTTAGTTTTTCTGGGATCGGGTCTTATATTAGGGGGCCTGGGAGTGGTATTACTTACCAATCCAATTTATTCTGCCTTTTCATTGGGATTGGTTCTTGTTTGTATATCCTTATTCTATATTCTCTCAAATTCTCATTTTGTAGCTGCTGCCCAGCTCCTTATTTATGTGGGAGCCATAAATGTTTTAATCTTATTTGCTGTGATGTTCATGAATGGTTCAGAATATTATAAAGATTTTAATCTGTGGACCATTGGGAATGGCCTTACTTCGTTGGTTTGTACAAGTATTCTTGTTTCGCTAATTACTACTATATTAGATACATCATGGTACGGGATTATTTGGACTACAAGATCAAACCAAATTATAGAACAAGATTTGATAAGTAATAGTCAACAAATTGGAATTCATTTAGCAACAGATTTTTTTCTTCCATTTGAATTCATTTCAATAATTCTTTTAGTTGCTTTGATAGGTGCAATTGCTGTGGCTCGTCAGTAATAAATCTTTCTAACTAGGAATAGCAAGCTTAAACTTTTTTCTGTCTTATCGCATCTATTTTCCTTGAATTCTATTTGAATATTGTTCGTGTATAAAACAGAAATTCGTTTATTCGATATATTTCCAATATATTCTTTTTGTTATATTCTATTCTAGTCAATCAAATTCGTTGAATTATTGTTCATATTAAAATGAATCGAAATTGATAAGGAGTTGGTCAATGATGCTCGAACATATACTTGTTTTGAGTGCCTATTTATTTTCTATCGGTATTTATGGATTGATCACGAGTCGAAATATGGTTAGGGCCCTTATGTGTCTTGAACTTATACTGAATGCGGTTAATATCAATTTTGTAACATTTTCTGATTTTTTTGATAGTCGGCAATTAAAAGGAAATATTTTCTCAATTTTTGTTATAGCTATTGCAGCCGCTGAAGCAGCTATTGGATCAGCTATTGTTTCCTCAATTTATCGTAACAGAAAATCAACGCGTATCAATCAATCAACTTTGTTGAATAAGTAATATTAATAATATTTAATTATAAGATTCACCAATTTGAATTAGCATGTCCAATATGTTGGAATCTACATCATGTTTTCGAAAACGTAAGAAATCAAAGTATCTTGGTCCTTTCTTATGAGTTGATCCCGAAGGAAATTGATTAGAAAATTTCTGGTAAATCGTTGATTCATCTGGTGTTTAACTATAATGATTCATTTACAAGTTTACTAGATTGAAATTTTATGATGTTCAAAAATTTATAGATCCCATGTCACATTCAGTAAAAATTTATGATACATGTATAGGGTGTACTCAATGTGTCCGAGCCTGCCCCACCGATGTGTTAGAAATGATACCTTGGGATGGATGTAAAGCTAAGCAAATTGCTTCCGCTCCAAGAACAGAAGACTGTGTTGGTTGTAAGAGATGTGAATCCGCTTGTCCAACAGATTTCTTGAGCGTTCGAGTTTATTTATGGCATGAAACAACTCGAAGTATGGGTCTAGCTTATTGATACGTTCCAGAAAACCCCACTTGAATACATTTTGAATCCATTTGATTTTTTTTACTGAAAAAACCCGTGCTCAAAAAAAATCTTTTTGAGCACGGGTTTTTATGGTCCAAGTGTATCTTGTCTTTACCACGAATTATTTTCCTTGGTTAACAATAATTGTAGTTTTACCAATATCTGCGGGTTCTTTAATTTTCTTTCTTCCTCATAGAGGAAATAAGCTAATTAAGTGGTATACCATGTGTATATGCATATTGGAACTCCTTCTAACAACCTATGCATTTTGTTATCATTTCCGATTGGACGATCCATTAATCCAGCTGGTGGAAGATTATAAATGGATAAATTTTTTTGATTTTTACTGGAGATTGGGAATAGATGGACTTTCTATAGGGCCCATTTTACTGACAGGATTTATCACCACTTTAGCTACTTTGGCGGCTTGGCCAGTTACTCGAGATTCGCGATTATTCCATTTCCTGATGCTAGCAATGTACAGTGGTCAAATAGGATCATTTTCTTCTCGAGACCTTTTACTTTTTTTCATCATGTGGGAGTTCGAATTAATTCCCGTTTATCTACTTCTATCCATGTGGGGGGGAAAGAAACGTCTGTACTCGGCTACAAAATTTATTTTGTACACTGCAGGGGGTTCCATTTTTCTATTAATAGGAGTTTTGGGTATCGGTTTATACGGTTCTAATGAACCAACATTAAATTTTGAAACATTAGCTAATCAATCGTATCCTGTCGCACTGGAAATAATATTCTATATTGGATTTCTTATTGCTTTTGCTGTCAAATCGCCGATTATACCCTTACATACGTGGTTACCAGACACCCACGGGGAGGCACATTACAGTACTTGTATGCTCCTAGCCGGAATTTTATTAAAAATGGGAGCATATGGATTAGTTCGGATCAATATGGAATTATTACCCCATGCTCATTCCATATTTTCTCCCTGGTTGATAATAGTGGGTACAATGCAAATAATTTATGCAGCTTCAACATCTCTTGGTCAACGGAATTTAAAAAAAAGAATAGCCTATTCCTCCGTATCTCATATGGGTTTCATAATTATAGGAATTGGTTCTATAACTGATACGGGACTCAACGGAGCGATTTTACAAATAATATCTCATGGATTTATCGGTGCTGCACTTTTTTTCTTGGCAGGAACGAGTTATGATAGAATGCGTCTTGTTTATCTCGACGAAATGGGTGGAATGGCTATTCCGATTCCAAAAATATTTACGATGTTCAGTATCTTATCGATGGCTTCTCTTGCATTACCGGGCATGAGTGGTTTTGTTGCAGAATTGATAGTCTTTTTTGGAATAATTACCAGCCAAAAATATTTTTTAATGCCAAAAATACTAATTACTTTCGTAATGGCAATTGGAATGATATTAACTCCTATTTATTCATTATCTATGTCACGTCAAATGTTCTATGGATACAAGCTATTTAATGCTCCAAGTTCTTATTTTTTTGATTCTGGACCACGAGAGTTATTTGTTTCGATCTCTATCTTTCTACCAGTAATAGGTATTGGTATTTATCCGGATTTCGTCCTCTCATTATCAGGTGAGAAGGTCGAAACTATTCTATATAATTATTTTTATAGATAGTTTTCATGAATAAAACAAAAAATAAATAAAGTAATCCTATGATTTTAAAAATTGTTCGTTGTACAGTGAAAAAAAAAAAGGAAAGAAGTCTTTTTTCTTCTCTTAAGTTTAAGTTAAGTAAAAAAAGGTAAAAAAATTAAATTCAATTTGAATCAGACATCTTTGGCTTTTGTTAGAACCTTTTGAATCAAGTAGTGGAGTGATTCAAAAGGTTCTTGACAGCTTACAATAAGTTTTCTTATATGTACGCTGTCCTATGTTAGTATTTGTTAGGCTTAGCCTCTTTATTCAATTCAATTAGATGTTAATGTAAATGAACCATAACTATGTAAACCTATTCCTAATAGATTGACCCCAAAATAGCATATCCAAATTATAAGAAATCCCATAGAAGCCACAAGTGCGGAATTTACACCTTCAAAATTTGTATTTGTTCGGGTATGTAAATAAATCGCGAATACGGTCCAAGTAATAAATGCCCAAGTTTCCTTTGGGTCCCAATTCCAATATGATCCCCACGCCTCATTAGCCCATACGGCTCCCGAAAGAATTCCTATGGTTAAAAAGATAAACCCGAGACTAATAATACGATAACTCCAACGATCCAATTGTTGAGTCAATTGATACCTGTAATAATTTTTAGAAGAAAGAAAATAAGTGTTTAATAAAACATTGCTTCTTTCATTCATGTATTGGATTTTGCCAAACGAAAATGACTGATTTAATAAATTCTTGTTTTTACCAATAATCTTTATGGCTTTTCGAAATGTAATGACTAGAAGAGCTACTGATAATAATGATCCACATAAAAGAGCTGCATAGCCTAATACCATCATACTTACGTGCATCATTAACCACTGGGATTGGAGAGCAGGCGCTAATATTGCGGATTGATGCATTTTGGTTAAAAGACCCGAAGTGGCAAAGCCTTGGGTAAAAATAGCACTTGGTGCGGTTATTGCGCTTAAATCATTTTTACGCTTTTTAAAATAGGAAACCATATGAATAAGGGAGAAACCCCATGAAAGAAAGATTAATGATTCATATAAATCACTTAATGGGAAATGTCCTGAATAAATCCAACGAGTGACTAATAATCCTGTTATACAGAAAAAGGTAACTATCATGCCCCTTTCTGATGAATCATATAGTCCTACGACTTCATCGACTAATAAGAATAAGGTTAAAAAATGAATTGTAATTACAATTGAAACGAATGAAAAGGATATATGAGTTAATATATGCTCTAAAGTTGAAAAAATCATAAAAATTATGAAAAAAGCGAGGGTTTCTAGATTTTATGGAATGGAAATCAGGAATTCAATTCATTATAGGACTTATTCTATCTCTTTTAGAAGATACTATGCCGCCACTCGGACTCGAACCGAGATGCTCTAGCACTGCTTCCTAAGAGCAGCGTGTCTACCGATTTCACCATAGCGGCTTGCTCGAAATCATAATAACCCATTTTTTATTCAATCGTCGAGATTGAAGGTGAAGGGGTTAATTCAATGTAAAATGTCAAATTTTTTAGGAAGCATTTAATTATTTAATTTTAATTGATGAATAAAAACTCGTTTAAATAGCAATTTGAAGGTTCAAAAAGAATCTTTAGTATTTATCGTATCGTTTTATTTAATTAGCCTTTTATTTAATTATTTCGTCAACAGAGATTTTTTAGTTTGTGTTTTCCTAAAAGAGAACTCCTCTATTGTAACTAAACTAACTAGCTGTAACTTCAATTCATAGATAAAATTCAACAAAAAAGGGTTCTTTATCATTTAAATTTTTTAATGATTCATTTCTCATTCTTTTATATGATTTTTATGAATCTATAAAAAATGCTTATCAATTGAATGAGTAAATGAATGAAAAAATATGATTTTTAGAGATCACAATTTCAGCACCACATCCACCGATTTCAAAAGATTTATGTAATTAGTATAGCTTTGTATTAATCGTTAGGATTTTGCGTTTTAAGGATTTATCAAACCAACTAGATATTGGGTTGTACACGTTACGTTATATAAAAAGCGTTTTGATTCCTGTCATAATTGTACCATACTTCAAAAAAGGTATTTCGAATTTCGAATTCTAAAAATATGTCTTGATTCATCTTCTTATACTTCTTATACAAACATAGGATTTTTTTAGATCACTTTAAATTGATACATTATTTGTATATCCACTAAATTAGAATAAATTAGAAAGGGGGTTTTTCTCAATTGGGTTGAAAGCAAGGGAAGGATATATAGTAATTCAGAGAAATAATGATTCATAAAGTTACAAAATTAAAACTTAATGGATTTGTTTCGACAACCCAGTTAAAGCTCTTATATATCTTATATATAAGTGCTCCGCTCTAGCTATAGTATAAATAATAAATAAAAAAATTATTATTATTTAATTATTTATTATTATAAAATTAGAAATTGAATATAAATTGAATATTAATATTATAAAAGTAACAAATTATTAGAACACTAACATAACAAACGGGCGATGGGGAAAATAAGAATCCCCACCCCGGAACTGAAAAAAAAAGATATTCAAAAAAGAAAACCTTTGTATCTTATTCGAGTTAAACCAATTCAGATTACTCCAAATTTATTTGTCGTACAAAAAAACTTTTTGAATTACCCGTAGAAAGAGATTTCGCTAATGAAAAAGCTTTCAACGCCGCCCAATATCCTTTCTTTTTCCAAACATTTTTTCGAATACGCTTTTTTGATGTAGAAGTACGTTTTTTTGGAACTGCCATTCAAAAAAAAAGGTTATTTAGTGCTATAGTTGGATGTCAAAGACATCTATTTTGAAAACAAAATGATCGGTCTCTTTATGTCATTATTTATCTATTCCTATAGATTGTCTAGATTATAATTATATATATACTACTATACAAATTTCATAAAAAAAATAAATAGAGATGGGAAAATAACATAAAATGCTTCTATTCTAGAACAAAAAAACAATAAGATATAACCTTTTTTTTTATTTATATTCCATACATTATCCAGAAAAAAAAGAAGAATTTGT